CCTCTCGAGTTTCCGGCTGTTTCCTAGATTGAAGTAGCCTTTCTTTCGTCGCCCTACCAAACGAAAGAAGTCACTATCAAACAGCTCGCCCTACTGAAGTACCAAAGGTGCGCTCCGCCCGGTGACTAAGAAAGAAATTGGTTTGTGCTTTGAAGTGATGAGGTCGCAAAGAGGGGGCTCCTATTGACTAAAGGTTGGTTCTTCGGTTTCCTTTAGAATGAAAGTCGCTATGAAGCCCCTACTACCTACTTATACTGACTTTGTTTGATTAAAAAGGCGAACCCCAACAAGTCGTATGGGGTGGGGTGCTTGTGGTAAGCTGCCTTGGATATGAGTATGAGGAATTCCTACAAAAAGGCAAAGTCCGGTATTTGACGAAGGAAGATATATCTATCAATAGATAGGATTTAGTGTTCGATATAGGGGATAGGATCCATCTGCTCTTTTTCTCTCTCCATTTTTTTTTAGCGTTATATCTGATCTGCTCTCTCTAAAAAAAATGGGGATTTAGGATACATAGAAATCTAAGGGGTGTCTATTCTATTCCTCTTTAGAGTAGAGAAAAAAAAAAAATAGCTGAACGAGATATCTTTTTTCTATCTATCATTGATTCAATCTATGAATCAAGTCGAAAGACTTCTTTGGGTTCCGTTCCCCGAAGCCCCGAATGGATTGTGGATCGTTTCTGCCAACGAAATGAACGCGGAGCCCGTTCCGAATGCTTCTCCGATCCGGAAGTTCTCGCGAAGAGAATAAGATGCTGCTCCCCCTCCCTCTGTCTTTTCTCGCTTTGCTAATCTTCCCTTCTAACGCGGGCCGGGCGGCGGCGGGCGCGGGAGGAAAACGCTTTCGGAGATCGAGATTCATTTAGTTTTTCATCGAAAACGAAGAAGGCCGAGGATGGCCTACGGTGCGTGTTATCTGAAGGGAACACGCTTTTTCGACCGCGGTGGTATGATTGCCGGGCCCTCTCCTCGTTCCGCCCGCAGGCCCATTGGGATAGCAGCCTTCGGGCTTTGCCTGCCCTTGATATATCGGCCCGGGAAAGCGCTGGCAACAACAGAAAGGAAGGGGTCCATGTAGCTGCTGCGTCCGCCCCCTTCTTAGTCAATGGGGCTGCAGGTTCGGCATCTACTAAAAAAGAAAGAATCCACTTGAGATAACCACGCCTCTGCTAGGCAGCGTGTGGAATGGCCAAGAGCGGACCTTTTTGGATATATAATCCAAGTGGAGAGTGGGGTTACGGGAACAGCCGTCTGATGGAAAACCACTTTCACGTTCGGTTCAGAGAGCACTTTTTTTCGTCGAGAAATCTTCGTTCCCTTTCGTGTGAATTCCCCTGCGGCGAATTCAAAACTGTTGGGGCCCCATCTCTCGAGCCCCGAAGAAAACCCCTCCCCTTCGGACTCCATATCCCTCCCTTTTGACTCTATATATGTGGGCACCTGATATCTATGAGGGTTCACCCATCCCGGTTACAGCATTCCTTTCTATTGCGCCTAAAATATCTATTTTTGCTAATATTTCACGTGTTTCTATTTATGGTTCCTATGGAGCTACATTGCAACAAATCTTCTGTTTCTGCAGCATTGCTTCTATGATTTTAGGAGCACTGGCCGCCATGGCCCAAACGAAAGTCAAAAGACCTCTAGCTCATAGTTCAATTGGACATGTAGGTTATATTCGTACTGGTTTCTCATGTGGAACCATAGAAGGAATTCAATCACTACTAATTGGTATCTTAATTTATGCATTAATGACGATAGATGCATTCGCCATAGTTTTAGCATTACGGCAAACCCGTGTAAAATATATAGCGGATTTGGGCGCTATAGCCAAAACGAATCCTATTTCGGCTATTACCTTCTCCATTACTATGTTCTCATACGCAGGAATACCCCCGTTAGCCGGCTTTTATAGCAAATTCTATTTGTTCTTTGCCGCTTTGGGTTGTGGGGCTTACTTCCTAGCCCCAGTGGGAGTAGTGACTAGCGTTATAGGTTGTTGGGCGGCCGGAAGGTTGCCACGAGTAAGTAAGTTTGGGGGACCGAAGGCAGCTCTCCGTGCACCGGACACGTAGCTTACCGAATCAGTTGCGACACCGATGGGAATGCATGCTACGAAAGATAGGGTAGAGTCTGATACATCAACCGTCTACTCAATATCCTTGTACGAGTCCACAATCACTACACGAGATGAACCTTGGTTTGGTGAATTGAAGTTGGCCTTAGGTGTAAAAGGACTCCCAGTTACTGCGCGCGATCGTATACTGAGGTGCTCCCCGCCGGTTGTTGGAACGACGCGAGCCGGGCCTCCATTCTGAAAGATGAAGGGTCGGTCAAAATAGGGGGTTACAAATGCCCCATCTCATTGGGGGCAGAAAACGAATCGACATCTCGATGTGATACAGCCTTTTCAATTTAAGTTGGGAAAGAACGGCGAAGTCCATCCGAACCGTCCAATGAAGAATAAGAGGAGAGCAAAGCGCCAATGGCGCGCGAAGCGCATGCGGAGAAAAATAAGTGTGGAGGATAAGCAGCCGAGCTCATTCCCTTCGCTTCCTGGGCCCAAAGCAGTGCAGTCTTTCCTGGCCAAATCCTTGATTGGGGGCTTCTTGCTGCGCTACTTAACTATAGAAAGACTTTTTTTCTAGTCATATATATTAATAGAAAGATAGATCCATCCATCTATCCTATCCGATTTTTATTTATATATATAATAATTTTTTTCATTCAACGTTTGATTCAAAGAACTGCGCTAAGCCCCCCCCCGCTCATGAAAAGGCTCTGCTGCAATGGATGGCAGAGGGTCCGTAGTATCCAAAGCACTGGAGTGGTCCAGTAGCCGGGAAGGGGCCTAGAAGTGCCTACTACTACACCACACTACACTCGGCTCTACACATTTACAGAGCTCCAGTCCCTGGCAGAGTGAAGGGGGCTTCCGTCCTTTTTCCCTATTCCCTCGCCCAGGCAGGCTAACGGGGCCTTACTTATTCAGGGGGGGAGTGGAGCCCCGAGAAGCACTGTATAGAGGAAGATCCTCGGCCCCTCCTCATTCTCTACAGGGTTCCAAACCTTTCTTCAACATAGGTGACAACGAGCGGGGCAGAGATGGAAGAGATCGAACACGAGAATAAGAAGCAAGCTCGCCTTCCTTTTTGATCATTTTGATAGAGAGGGATGGAGAAAGTGGACAAAACGGAGTAGCATTTCCCAGTCGAAAAGAGATGGGTTCTCGTCTTGCATTTCTCATCGAACAAATACGGAAAAAGAATCATATTGAAAAACGTTCCTAACCCACCAACCCCTTCCTTCGTAGAGCCGTGTATTGTAAGTGATCCGAACCTGCCCGGAGCGAGTCTCCCATAGAGGCAAGTGAAGTTGGTGAGCCGTATGATGGGCAACTATCTCCTGCGGTTCGGAGAGGACTCAGCTGTTAGTTAGTACCCCCTTTCGGGGTGGACCTTTCACTCTATTTTATTATATACGCTTAGCGAAAAGAATGTTTTTTGATACACCTAGGACATGGATTTTATATGAACCAATGGATCGTGACAAGTCGTTACTACTAGCAATGACTTCGTCTTTCATTACTTCATCCTTTCCATATCCCTCCCCCTTGTTCTCAGTTACTCATCAAATGGCGCTCAGTTCATATCTTTAAGTTCGATCATTGACAAGGTTCAAAGAAAGGGTGGGCCATTGATAAAGAATGGATTCCAAAGCACAATGCTAGCAAGGGCCTCCGCTTTTCTTTTCATTAAAGACAGGCCCAAGCTCCTCTCGGACTGAAGAAGAAGCATAAAAATGGAGTCCTTCATCTTTGGTCTTTTTCCCATGCTTTCTGTTGGTCAACAACCAACCACAACTCTCTATAGTAGTCCTGCAGGCTTGACGGTCTGTATGGAGGGAATTTCTTTAGTCTGAATCAATCATGCCTCAACTGGATCAATTCACTTATTTCACACAATTCTTCTGGTTCTGCCTTTTCCTCTTTACTTTCTATATTCCCATGTGCAATGATAGAGATGGAGTACTTAGGATCAGCATAATTCTAAAACAACGGAACCAACAGGTTTCAAACCAGGGGAACAAAATCCGGAGCAACGACCCCAACAGTTTGGAAGATATCTTGAGAAAAGGTTTTAGCACTGGTGGATCCTATATGTACTCTAGTTTATTCGAAGTATCCCAATGGTGTAACGCCGTCGACTTAAAGGGAAAAAGGAGGAAAATAACTTATATCTCTTGTGTCGGAGAAATAAGTGGCTCACGAGGAATGGAAAGAAACATATTCTATTTGATCTCGAAGTCCTCATATGGCGCTTCTTCTTCCAATCCTGGATGGAGGATCACTTGTAGGAATGACATAATGCTAATCCATGTTCCACACGGCCAAGGAAGAATAAAAAAATAAGAAAGGTTATCGAGATTATCAATCGCTCTTTTAGTAGATAGTGGGAAATGGGGCCCCCAGGCCAGGCCCCCCATGCTGCCAGACTTGAATGAGCCCTTGCTCCCCGATTTGAACCAACCGCTCGAACCACCAGAGGAACCCTATCAACCAATCTTTCCTCTGGTTGGAAGTCTTTCCGGGGAAGACCAACGAGCAGTTGACCGCCTAATTTCACTAGAAAATCTCCTTGTCGTAAAGGCGACGCACATGTTGCGTTCGCTTCATTATACGCCCATCGATTCTGATGTTAAGTTAGTGCTATCGGCTTTTCTAGTTGATTATCCATCTAGTGATGCCTACCAAAGCCTACTCCCACACTTTCTTCCTATGGAACCCCCATCCCCTATCTTTCTACAATTCTTAGAGGATTGGGAAGCCTTTATAACAACAACATCCACAGATTTCCTTTCCAATATTATTTTTGGGGTTCCTTAAGGGAGGGGGCGGGGCTTTAGAGGAGGAGTGAGGACCCGACTAATGGGAATCAAGACCCATGGGGACCCTCTTGGAAAAATCTTTCTTTCTTGATGAATGATATGGTTTTCCATAAATCGATATGAATGGAGGATGCCTCTTGAACTTCTTAATCTCGGTCAGTCGGTGCGCTCTTTCTTGATTAACTTGGGTAAAAATGTCCGGATGAACTACATATGGTCTGATACCTATCTTCTTGTTGAGTTGGAGTGGTAGGTTATGTAGGCGCTCAAAATTGCTTCTCACTAGACAAGATGGTACAGCAATGAGGGTTCGACCCATTTCTATTTCCGGCAAAAAAGAAAGTAGCAGACCTGCTTACATTATACATTTTTTTTTTAGAGTGAAGTGAGCCCTGGGAGGGCGCACGAACGGAAGGATAAAACTGTCTTAATTAAACCCTTAGGAGAGTGCAGTGAACAAGCAAGGATACAGAATGAGATAAGACAGTTACCGAACAATATACCTTATATGAAGTACTGTACTGAATGAGTACTAAGAGTGAGACAGAAACCTATCAAGTTACCCACTTCCATCAGAAAATCTACGGTGTGGTGTAGCAATGCATTGGAAGTATGGGTACTCTAATCCCAAGGGCAATCTTCGTGAGCTTGTTATTGTAGGGATTCCAATTTGGACTCCATCTCTGAGTAGCAATACAGTGCCCAGCAACAACCCATGGACCATCGTTAAGTATCTTTTGACGCAGTTGTTTTTCCTCTGTTCTAATAACATAATAACATAGTTGTTTAAAGGAAGATCCATAAGCTCGAAATCTGGTGCACCCCAAAGCCATAATCGTCTATCTTTCAGCTCATAAAGATAGAATCGTCTACCTAGTGGTTTAATGACAATGGCATCCTAGGCATATTTGCTTCCATCTTTCATCTGGAATATCAATTCTGGGCTGCTTCTCTATTCTTTTCTTTTGTTTCTCTGTATATACTGGAGCCATAGCCTTCTCTTCTTCCAACCATTCTTTCACCAACCAGTTGAAGTCTTTGTCAACTTCCATTGGTTCATGCCCCAGAAGTGAAGCACGATATGAGATTTGCGTTGGCTTACCCTGGGCTTTATGTTCTGCTGCCTGAGTTTTCTCTTGACTGTTCTCACTTGTATTCTCCTCATTCACCGTACTCTGTTCTTTCATAGGAGTGGTCGTTGGTTTCAGAGGCACTCGAGAGCTTCTCTCCCTTGGTGGATTCTTATTCATTTCTTCTTTTTATGAACAATCACCGCCGTTGGAATTGTTTATAACCAAACAGCTTCATTGTTGCTGTCAGCTTGCCAAACCAGACACGTAGAGATTGCTTCAGCCCGTACAATGACTTTCGCAGCTTACAAACTAGATTTCCACTCATGGATTCATATCCAGCTCCAGGTGGCAGATCCATATACACTTCCTTCTCCAGGTCTCCGTTGAGAAAGGCATTCAGAACATCTGGCTGCATTAGAGGCCAGCTTCAATTCACAGCTAGGGGGAGCAGTATTTGAAAGGTTTTCTACTGGTGCGAATGTCTCATCATAGTCTTCACCGTACTTCTGGGTGTAGCCCTTAGCAACTAACCGGGCCTTATATTTAACTGAGTACCATTTGATGAGTAACTGAGAACAAGGGGGAGGGATGTAAGGTACCCTAAAAGTCTTTCCTCTCGCTTCGCTCGAGACCTAAAGCCCTTCGCCACTGCTTTTGTTTTTAATATAGTTGCAAGTGAGTCGACGGATAGGGAAAATTCTATTACACTGGCGATATCATTAGTATTCCCTGTCTGTAAGGAAAGCAAAGAAAAGGTCACAGTACCTCGCTCTTCTCTCTATCATAGAAAGAAAGATCTCCCCAGGTAATGAGAAGCCCTAAGTAAGTAGCTGTCTAAGAAGAGTAGGAACCCTCAGGATTAGAATAAAAGGGAGTGAGCTTAATCCTCAAGCAAGAGGTCTCGGATCCAACTCGTGAGAATGGAGGTGAAGCTTGAAAGCTGAAGCAAGGCTTCCTTGCCCGGTAGCTTCGCCCGTATCCCAATCAATCCAACCGATCCTGATGCTGAATTTCCTCAATTCCATCGCTCCCTTCCTTCTCCTTCGATCAAAGCTATACCTGTTCCGTCGGTGAAAAGAACTACCATTACCCTAGCCTAGCTACAAGCTTTTCAAGTTGTGGGTTAAATGGTGCAAGTTTACTGAGGATTGGGAGGACGGCTATTAGCAGCAGAGACCCTTTAGCCCCATTCAAGCAACTCTTTGCTCGTATCATCCTTGTGAACTATCACCTCAATGAAGCATAAGCAGTCCTTCTTAGGTCCTGTTGCAGTTTCAATTGCTTCAATTTCGCTCCTCTTCACAGAGCACCTTGGCAGTCCAGCATTTGCCTTCCCCGTTGTGGATTGCGTCAACCAACCCAGTGTAATTAAAGTTCTTGATCACATTGTATGGCCCATCATGGATTGATTTCAACTTCCATGGTGTATCCACCATTGTTTATCAGGATTTTCAATTCCTCTGTCCACATCGCAGCATTGTGGATACATCCCGAGCATTCACCTGGAAACTTCCAGCGCCTATGCAAGCAATCACTCGCTTCTCAGGAAAAGCCAGTGCATAACCAAGTGTTGCACCAACAGACCATCCGATTGATCCATATTGCATTTGGAACTCATACCCACAACTCTTTGGCAGCTTCAGCTTCTGGCAGTTAAACCATGAATACCCTGTCTCAGCAATTACAGCGGATTCACTAGACAGCATTTTTTGTATATGTTGAAACAGAACATTAACCCTCAAAGGTTCCTTAGGTGCAGCCTTCAATGGTTGGCCCTTCAGGAACATATATATATCCTGTGGTAGTTTTCGTAAGAAGGAAGTTTCGTTATGCTTGAGTCGCTTAGCTAGCGCCCCTAGGAAATCCCTCATCAGCACACACCCAAAAGCGGGGCCATTACCAATCACAACTCGTTCGGGCTTCACAATGATCGCTTTGTCTTTCTTGAGAAGATGTGAATACCCCACAGAGCAGTAATCATTGAAGATAGGTCTGGCAAACAAGTATGCATCAGCAGATTCCACAATTTCGGCACAGAAAGCAGTACTCACAGCACCCCTGTAAGTTCCAATGAAGTGGGGATGGTTGGTGCTCCGGAACAAGTCCTTTAGCTGATGGCATCAGAGCCAGTGCATAACCAGAAGCATCAGCTAGTTCCATAAGGGTCTGATGATCTGTTAAGATGTGATCAACCCCAACCAAAGGAGATTCACTAGACTCGGCCAGGGATGAAGGTAAAGCCTGGACAATTCAACCACCCAGTCATATACCTGAAACATGACACAAAACCTAAAAGTAGACAAGTCTACTTTAGGAGTGTACCATGTTCGGCAATAAACTGGAGGGTCTATGAAAGCCTCCAAGCTAACTGCTTGGTCAAGTGCGACAGCACAATACCAGTGCGGGTACTTCAGATACTGCCTCATCCACCCTTGGTACAGAGACCATTCTAAGAAGTCTCTCCGGGGTATGGGCAATCTTTCATTTGTTGAAAGAATGCCGATACTTCGAACGGGAACGCTGAGAAAAAGCTCTTTGCATACGCCTTCTTCCTCCCCTACTTCTCTTTCTCCAATAGACCCTTTTCCTCACTGACTAGGGGATGAATCTCTAGACAAAAAAGCTGTTCTATAAAACACAGCTGCCACTTCCTTTTCTACCGGCTTCCTTCAGTTCTAAAGTCAATCAAGAGGCGTTGAGTGAAGAACAGTTCAGTAGTGAATTCCCTTATTTCCCGCTTGTTAGCAACTTCAGTCTCAGTTCTAATATCAACCTGACTGAGTAGGAATATTGAATATTCATATCTGGTTTGGAAGTTTTATCTAGTAGCTCACTGTAGCAGTAGGAGCGGGCCAACGAAGCTCTGTCTCAAAGAAAGGAAGTAGCGCAGAAAGCTCAAATAAAGGAGGGGAAAGCTTTCTATCGCTTTACATCTATCATAGATAGGAGATCCATGAATCTATGTAAAGCTCAGTACTGAGTTCAAGGGATGATGGAATTTTATAAGACGGAGCCCTTCCACATGAGATGATGTAGACTTCAAATAAAGTCAATACAGTCTTTCGGACACTTTCATTAAAGTGAGACCTTGGAGGGGAGTCCTAGCTAGGCGTAAAAAGCTTACAGAGTGAGGGATTTGCATTTCCTTTTGTTATGAGGTTCTTGGTAGAGAGTTACCGCTAGGTGAAGATAAGGATCGCGCTTTCCTAACTCCTTCTTAGGATGATCTTTCTACTTTCTCGAGTTGAAGTTCGATTTAGGAAAGCCTAGCCTGTTAATAGAGCTTCCCTATGGAAGGAAGATAGTGAAAGGCAACATAAATAGAGCATGGAATCCCTTTTTCTATGGTTTCCTGCTATCGAAAGATGTAGTGTAGTGAATTCACTTTCTAAAGGGAGTAAGTTAATTGATCCTGACTTTGTATTAGCTTGCTATTCCGATCGCCTTATAGAACTTAGGAACTCCTCCACTCCAGATAGACTGAATTTCTTTCTTGATTGGTCCTATTTTATTTGCCTATGCCATGACTTATCTTATAGGCTGCCAGAAATGTGGTGTGGTTTTAGACTCTAGACTTTCTAAGTAAGAGCCGAATGGATGACAGATAACAGAGGAAAGAGATGTAGGAATCAAAACGGATACTGTACTCTAGAGGAAGGTTTGTCAGTATCTATCCTTACTTTTTTGAGATTCGGAAATTAAGACAAGTCTCCTCTCATTTGCCTTTATTATATGCCTGGACAACCTCTAGAACCCCAGGACTAGAAGCAATGGCTTCCGATTAGAGCAAATGCCCCAAAAGCATACTAGCCATTGATGTAAGAAATCATGTAACTACCTTGCCTGAAATTCGAAAATAGATCTTAACTCGATCTAGGCTTTCTTAAGAAAGTAAGTAAACTGCTGGGGCTAGACAGAAAAGGAAAAGCCATTCTTCTTAGAAGCGGCTTTAGATCGTCGCAGAATAACTTCGGGGTATAAGTAAGAAGAGTCGAAAAGAGCCATGAGCTATTACATGGATGAAGGGTTGTCTCATGTCAAAAGAAGTGAGCTCATTCAGACAGGGAGGCTTCACATGTACATGATGTGAGAGTAGGAATCCATCTATCGATCTAGAACGGCTTGAATGAATCCCTAAGTCCTTAACTCAACCTTTTCCAGTTATTCTAGCAGAGCATGGATGCCCACATAAGCCCCTAATCTCCTTTTCTCTTTTCTTATGAATGAAGCGAATTACTTTGGAATTCTTGCAACAACTATATCAATCAAGGCCTTAAAAACTATAGTATAAGAACATTAACGTGCTTATCGTGTTTTTTAAGATATCTTCGATACAGATAAGATCCTTCTTAGATAGAAGAATTCATTTTCAAAAAAAAAAAAAGTTTATAGTCCTACTATTTGACTAGATCTTCTGTCTTCCTTATGTGCTCCGCTAATCTTTCAAGGGCTCGGGATACCTTTCATTCCATGTTTTCTCTTTTTGAATCAGATGTCTTTTTTTCAAGTACAGTAATAAGGAACCATACAGTGGGGAGAGCCTTGCCTTAGACTAGGGCCTGAGCGCGACTAAGAGATAGAGAAAGAAAGTTTCCTTTCGACTTTTCTTTTATTGATTTTCGTAGACACTTTTAGGGTTCCAGACAATATGTTTATCCATCTATCCCTTTAGCCTTAGCCCATTTAGTTAGAAAAGTGGCCTTGGTAGGCTCGACTTTCTTCTGTGAATTTGCCATGTTGAATCGATAGAGGAAAATGAATGGAGAAAGAGCTAGATTGATGAGGCGAGACTGTGTCAAGAGGTCTGGTTGCATCCGCGAGACCCGAGTTCCCATCTCAACTCAACTTCAGTTCTTGACCAAAAGACTGAGAAAGAAAGGGACGTTGAGCGAGGAAGTACGGTGTAAGGATCCATAGGATTTTTCGAGGATTAAAGGGTCTGCTGGCTAGAAGCACTGCACAATAGCAATAGGATCCGTCTCGTTCCCCAGGATGACCAGGTAGGTCATCCGGGACGTGCCAGGTGCTAGCCCGAAGATGGGCTATTGGTTGCCTTCACTACCAATGTCATGCCCCGATCCAGCCTTTGCCGCTGGAAGACTTTCTTTTAAATATCTTTTCCGTTTTGGTTGCCAAAGACGTGAGGGTATAGGACAAGACCCCCGAACGATAGATATTTCCTCGAGGATAGAGCCAAACGAAGGTTTGAGGTTGAGGACTAGGAGTAGTAGGCTTCTGCTTTAGTACCACGTTCAAGCGTATGAACTCGTTAGCGTGGATTGGTTTCCTATTACAATTCCGGGACGGCCCAGGGCAATTACAGGTCAGCATTAAGCTATGGAACCAAGGAGATGAAAATCGGATGCTATAGAGGATATTCCTAGCATTTTCGGCTTAACGACTGCATTCACTCACTCCTCAACAAAATTCGAAGTGGAAACTCTTAACTGACTGTGGGATTGGTCTTTCAACAATTTCGAAATCCGATTTAGGTAGACAATCCAATCTCAGATACAAGAAGGAATTCTATAAGCGGAGAGATTGTCTCTTTTGCATTCATTTATTTTATTCATTGTCAACATGGGATTTCTTACAGTTCTAGCTCGACTGTCTATTATCTGATTACTGGCTTCTGACATGCCGGCCTAAGTCAGAGGAAAACATGATCTCTTATTATATTAGGCTTTGACGAGCTCTACTTAATTAAACTAAAGTAGCTTTGGTTGCACCCCTCAAAGGAAGGATGCCGACACAGACGTTTCCCCCTTTCGGCCTTACCCGTTCGATTGATTGCTATAAAAGTTTGAAAGGTAGGTTTTGTCGGTGATTAAATGGAAAGGAAGGAAGGGAAGAGGTAACTCACCAACAGGAGGAGGATACGAAATAGAGCTTCCGGTAGATCTATGGCATCAGTCGAAGACTAGGTTGCATCATATAGTTGAATAGGTTGCCAATCAGATAAAGGGAATTACATTTCAAGATGATCCGCAACTTAAAGAGCCTTACTAGTGCTCCGCTCACACATTTCGACCAGGCACAGCAGACGATCCCGGAGGACTCACTAGAAAGCCCAATAGCCGATTTGTGAACATGATTATCTGCAACCCCCTGAAACAAAGACCATAGCAGTACTGGAACCTTCGACTTGTGGTTCCACTCTTACTCTTGCAAAAGTTGGAGAATCCACTGCTAGGGGAATGGGATGGATGTCACTTGCAAGTCTTCAGAAAGGGGCGGTCCTTCTTTCGATTCCGCAAGGGAGGCGGAATGGGATTCATGCAGAGAGGCGCGAGTGGAATACTTGTAACGAGCCGGAGAGGGCACTGACTTTCGGAATTGAATGTGCAGGGGACAAATGCCAAAGCAAATGCACAGAAGAAGCTCTTAGATGTTTATCCAGTCTTAACATAAAATCCTTCCGGTCCGCAAAAGAAAAGGAAAAGGTTTAGCGTAGCCCGGATACCCAGAATCCACTCTTCTTGATTGAATCCCCTGCTTGAGAAGCTGTTGTCGGAATAAGGGCTGGAAGTCTTCTGCATCTAGACAGGCCAATGACGGATTCGAACCTTTGACTGCTAAGGCGGGTCGTTCTAAGCCTGGTGCTTTCTTTTCTTCGAAGCCGGTCGTGCCTAAGGGGAACGATCTTCTCTTTGCCGTTCAGCCGGCGGCTAGGCTGGTTGTTTAATACGCGACATAGGATAAAGAAAAAGGTGTTTTCTTCGCAAGAAGGTAGCCTTTTCTATACGATGGATGAATGTGCCGATAGGAGAGCCATGTCCCTCAGACCACATGAACCTTTTTAGCCCCCCGCTTCTGACTAACCATGAGATTAGTCATCCGAGCGAGACCTTGTGGGTTACAGCCTTACCCAACTGGTGTAATTTTGGGAACTGTGGAGAGAAATCTGTCACAGCTGAGCGCACGAAAGGAAATCTTTATTTTATGTTCGGCCTCATTTCCGAGGAAGGATGCTGCGATAGAGGAGAAATCGACTTGAATTGCCCCCCTTCTGCCCTTGGGGGGCAAGAAAGACTGTATGACCGCACTCGTTCTAGCAGATATGTCTTTGTCACAGCACTCTCAGGCCACTTTCCCAAGACAATAGGCTACGGAGCGGGCAGCCTCAAACGAGGAAGCAGCCCAATCTATTCCATACGATCACTGATCGAATCGGGAAGAGGGGCTTTATTGTTTCAGACATGATGGATAGAAGATCAAGATCCGGGTAAACCTCATCAATTCCATTCTATGCCGGGAAAAAAAAGGAGAAAGAGCCCTTTGCTTTCTCTATTTCTAGAGTAAGCGCGAGGGTTGCGTAGCGAAATGTAGTCGAAATACAGCATTGGACAGCAATCATGAGGCAATGACATTCTCGATGAAAGCAAGGAGTTGACCCCTAAGCAATGGGACAAGAGCCAGGTGACTTCGGAAAAGAGGTTAGGAGAAGGCAGGGGAATTCACACTCGACTAAAAACAAAAAAAGTCTAGGTGTGATATACCAAATTCCAATTCTGAGAATGTCTTTCCAGAAGGGTATAGGACTGACAAAACAACCTCAACCGAATAAGCCGAAACCACAGAAGGATAAGAAGAAAGGGCATAAAGCTAAGCAAAGGAAAGCTATTTCTCGCGCAACGTGCCACTGATGTGTGCCCTAAGGTGGTTAGTTACCAATGAGTGAGTCGTCGAATTGGATCTGTACAATTTCTCAATCCTGACTGCTGGCGGACGTACAACTATCGTCCGCAGTCAACCTTACTTCGGTACAGAGGATTGATGTGTCATGTTCCTAACCATAGGATTGCTCCACTAGAGAGGTCGGGCATTCATTACTACAATTAGCAGCATCTCTTCTTTCCCTGCTCCAATATGAGTTGAGATTCTCAGAGTTTAGAGTAAAGTATGAGTAGAATGTCAGAGGAAGCCTCCTCTTCTAGGGTCACTCTCCTCATTTATTCAATGCTTTGGAGGAAGAGGGGCAGCAGACAAGGAGAGCACTTGGCATTGGTTCATTTCATGCTACGATGCCGTCTCCCCATCTCTGGTTGAAGCAGGGATGAGACCCTATAGTCTCTATCCAGTGCTCTTCCGGCTTGGTATCCGTTTAAGTCTCAATGTCTTTCCTTCCCTGTGTATGATATGAGTTTTGAGTAGTCGATGAGACTAGTCAGGATTCTCCTATAGGTATAATCCTTGTCTTTGTTCTTTTTTCAATGCTCCGGGTACTACTAGGCACAACATAGCGAGAAGTCGTTCTGCTCTGTTCAGCTATCCCTAGGAGTGCTAAGGTTCAAATCCAATTCGTGAGAAGAAGCCAAGCGAGAGACTATATCAAAAGAAAATGGAATTTCCGAGAAAGAGATCAAAGCGAGGAAATTGAGAGGTGATGAAGCTGTAGTGGCTCTCCCCCGGTTTGACAGACCAGAGATTCGTTTGTCTTTTGTCTCATGCAGGGCACCCGAGGCAGTAAGCGTAGGTAGTTTTTCCCCGGGTAATGGCCGCCTTCTTGTTGCCCTTGTTTCCTGGAATCGAGACTCGGAAGGTTTTTCTTATGGCTTGTTTTTCCCCTCCCACTCGATCTACGGATATCTATCTAATGCTTTCGTTGCGATTCGTCTTTTTTTGAAGAAATGGGCACAAAGCCAGGGCGGAGGATAGATATAGAACCAGAATCGGCTGCCAAAAGGACCCCGTTTGTGGTGTGGTTTAAGGCTAAGTTCATTCTTCGATATATCTCACTCGAGATGTAAGTTTACTAGTCTTCTAGTTGAGTTTCCCCTACCCCTGCATCTATCTCATTCGCTGAGATAGGTTTCATTCAAAGAGAGCGCGACCCCTGCTCAACAATGGTCACCGAGATATATATGCCATCCATCTGAACTACCGCCAATAAATAAAGAGAAGGGTGGGTATAGAAAAGAAAGAGAGGATATACTTTATTCCCCCCAAACAAAAAAGGGTTATACTAAGGTTCAATTCCTTAGCTATCTCTAGTGGTATTGTTTCCACTCCTCGTCTAAGGTATTGGCACCGAAACGGGGTCTGCGGGCCGGCAACCCGACCAGCTAAGAGCCACTCAAAGCTTGAGGAAGAATACGATATCACTAAAGCAACCTTGAAAGCAACGCGTAATTGCTTGCTGCACTTCGCGCGTGAGAACAGCGATTGAGGAACCAGCGCTTCGCCCCTTCGCATGAAGCAGTTTCTTGCCGCCTAATGCATGCTCCATCGAGTAGGGTACGAGAGAGAAGGGCTCTTTGAGGGGAAGAAAATTCTTTTCTCATAATCATTCAATAGAAAGCAAGTAGCTAGCCTAATCCCAAGCATTATAACAATGGCAGATCTCTTCTTTCCTTTCTTCATAGCGAAATTAAAGAATTGCCTAAAGATTCAAGTTATTACCAGATCAGCTAACATAACATTCATTATTTATAAAAACAATCTCTTTTAATAACCGATCGTAGAATAGAAAAAGTATTCTCCCACGGAGGAGCAACTGAAAGGGCTAACCCCCCAAGTAATTTCGTCTCATCGAGAAAGAAATGTTTTGGCACGCGAAGCATTCTTTCAAAATGATTTCTAATCGGCAAGCATTTTAGAGAGCTCTTTCAGGGAATACTCTCGATCGCGTTGTCGGCCCCCAAAGAATTTATCCCTATTGAGTTTCACAAAGTCCCATTCTTGATCTGGGTAAAGAGATTTCATCTCCGCGATGATTTCATTTTTGATTTCGAAATGGTTAGTAGCCAGGTCCCTTAAATGGGCTTGCTGCTGGTGCCGGTGATGCTAGCTCTTAAGGATCTGTCCTCTTCTTTGCCTTCATTTCCTTGCTCAACGCCTTTTTCTTGTCTTTATCGGGTCTTTCTGTCTGATGATTAAGGCCTTTTGCCTTTAGAAAAGGGCTTTTTAAAGGAGAGAAAGTCTTGATAGGAGAAAGTGGTGCTATACGCTATAAGAGAGAGCTAAAAAGAGGTGGACTGGACTTGCTTAAGCTTGAGTTCTTTCATAGGAAGGAATATAATAAGGCAGTTGGTTTACATACCATAGAGCAGGCGACCGGGGAAAAGAGGACAAGAAATGAGAGTTTATGCCGCCTTCTTTCCTAGCTCTTTTCCTATACCCTGTTGTTGAAAATGACTTATGTAGTCTTGGATACGGATATAACTTGCTCTAGAATCAGTATCTATTGAATCAGGAGGTGAGTGAGATTGTTAGAATTGGCAAAAGATCTTCTTATCTGGCAAATAAGAGCCCACCAATTCTTTAAAGACCTTGCTCGTAAGCCTGGGTGCTAGCGCTTGGCCTTGGAATCTCAAACTGATGAGAGAGAGTCTGGATACTTTCTTACGAGGTATGCGAAGCATAGAGCTGTGTGCCGGGCAAGTAAGTTTTAAACATTTTGTAGTTGGAGTACTTTTTCTTCCTCTTCCCTCGGCTGAGGGGTAGGGCATAGTTGGGGGGCTCAATCGAAGAAAGATGGTGTCAGTGACCAGAGAAGGTCCCTCTTTCTTTAGAGAATGCCAAGCTAATCACTCGTCAATAAGCAGCAGGAGAGGAACTGTGTTCATTAAATCATAGATTGAGATTTGGAAAGTGTGTTACTAGTTGAATTTCTCTGAGACCCTCTGTCTTTGACCCCTTATTCTCTCCTCGTCGGGCTTGGGCATACTAATAATTGTAATTAAATAATGAATGAAACTTTTTAATGACCAAAGTGGCTGTTGGGCAAAAAGCATCTTCTGTGGCTCAAGTAGTAACTACTTTACAGGAAAGAGGGGCAAAAGAAAAGGAGAGAAAAAAAGGGGAGCTAAACATATATAAATCGGTTACACACTAAAGGAAAGATGGATTCTAGTTAGCCTACCCGACTACACAAGATATTCTACATGTGGTTAACAAAAGAATCACTGGTTATTGGCCTCAAGGCAGAGACGAGCTGGCTAGACTCTTATCGAAATTGCATATAGAAAGAGATTCGTCTTGAAAGCTAGACAGACAATTTCTATGTTCACAGGCGCTTCCCGTCTTCATTGAGATTGGGTTGGTGTTCAGTGTACTAAGGTACAAGATCGAAAAGAATGCCGATTATTGATACAAAATTTTTGCGAGAAAAGGTCTAAAACATCAACGCCCATCTGGACTAGCCGGAAAAATGTTTATCTTTTCTTTTCTCTGCATCAATCAGACTTTGTTTCACTCGTTTACTACTTGATTTCTTTTTTTGGGGTGTATAGCTCAGTTGGTAGAGCATTGGGCTTTTAACCTAATGGTCGCAGGTTCAAGTCCTGCTATACCCAAACCTACCTTACTACAACATAAGGACAGAAGGTAGGAAATAATTTCAAGCGGAGTTATGTCAAAAGGACCAACGAGGATGAAGAAGAAAAGGGGGGCGGAGGAAAAATGAAGCCTCTCCTCTTACGGAAGTCAGTTTCCAAGTCCAAGGGAAGAATTGAAGGTAGCGTTATTCTCATCTACCGGAAATGGAACGCGAACTCATGTGAAAGGCTTACTTTTCAAGCGTCTGTCTATCATTCTTTCAAGGAAGGGGACCAATTGCATACAAGACCAACAACAACTCATTCCTTTCAGTCGAGTCACTTCTATCCTATGAGAAGAAGAAAGTTTAATTAGATCTTGGAAATGATCGACTCACAGTATAAAGTACTACCTAAACCATTCCATAAGTGTTAGAATAATTCGATTTCAAAAGTACTCCTATTTGAAGTGTAATTGCTATTTCTTTCGTATCGGGATTTTCTGCTTTAACTTCCATTGTAAACAGATTGAGTAAGAGAAGTTCGCGAAGAGTTTCAAGACTTTCCTTTGGAATGATAAGTAAGCGAACGAACCGCTCATAGGCGCAGGAGCTGATTAACAACAAGCACTCCTATATGATGCCATTAGACAGGCTAAGTCCAGAAAACGTAGCTAGAGCTGATAAACACGAAATCGTTGCTCTGTTAGGACCCGGCCCTATGAGAGGTACTCTTACCGCGGTGGGAGAGGGGTTAACGTTGTCGAAGAGTACATCAGGAAGGTAAAAGGCATGTATGGATTTGTCTAGTGCCTAACCCGTTAGCTACTAGTCTACGTAATCGGCTTCGTCTAATCCCTCTAAAACGATTATTTACACTCCTAAAAATGAGAAGAATTTACGGAAGTTGTTAAGGAATGTCGACGGGCGGATCTGGAATTCCATTGATAAAGGTTAGGTGAAGTAGCCCTCTTTCTTTACTTTGCAGAATCTGAGTCCATAACATTAGGGATAGGTTTCTTTTGTTAACCTGCTTTATGCCGCCTAGTTAAAGAAACTTTTGTTGCTCTTTCAATAGGGGCCTGACGAGGTCACTGGTAGAGTCAGAATGGCGAAACTCTTACTTCCGAGTACGAGGATAGGAGTGAACTTACATGGAACGAACTCAAGAAGAAGTGGCCAACGGGAGAGGGGAGAAGTAACTCGACTGAAAGGAGAGGGAAATTCCGTTTCAGAGTATTGGTGTTAACCAGCTCTAGCTACGGTTTCGCAGCCGTTAGCAAGGTTGATTCTCTTCTCAGGCTGAGGTCCAATGACGTAGGCTTAGCGCTTTCACTCCCCTTGTCCAGTAAAGAAAATGAATCCCTCCTCACTCTTTCTTTAGGGTTAGTGACTCAGGGAAAGAATCAGTGCACCTTCCCCTATGGTATGGCCCTTACCCAATTCGATCTCGATAAGAACTAACTGCAAGGGAAGAGCTTTCTTGTTTGGTTGCTCTAGCTACATTGACTTCGCCCGCCTCCTCCACCAGCAGCCAGCTACAGGACCTTTCTTAGCCAATCAACAAGCTACTAACAGAAGTTTTGTCCCTACCCTTAACGCTGACTTATCTTGTTCCCCTGCTCGATCTGTTCTGGACCGCATAAAGGAGAGGCTCCCTTACTTATACTTATCCTCGATCGCCAAATCCCACAGAGATGTTTCCTCGGTGCTTTCAGAGAAAGCTGTCCAAGGTTCATCAATAATTGAGGAAATCAACCAAAGCATCTTGTCTCTCCGGCTGTCCACTTTGCTTAGTAGGGGGGGAGGATCCGATCAATACAAGGGTTGCACCTCTTCACGCTGAGCTGGATCGATGGCCTGTGAGGCTGGCCGAAGTAGAGGATGAACTAGGAAGTCTTTCTGTCGATGACCTAGTGGCCAGTGCCAGAGAGTCGACTCGCTTTAGGTAGGAGTCCCCTGGCTTCCTTTCAGCGTTCACTTCCTTATCCCTATCAGTCGAGCTAGGGAAGGAAGTAGTGGGATAGAGTGAGTGAGAATTTCACTCCCAGGATAAGAGTCAGCTGTCCGGAGATCTTACCTGCATGTAAAATCCCATGCAATCTTGACTCTCCCGGTGAGTAGTCGTTCGAGTTGGCATGAATGGCACAGATGTTATCAGTAGAGCTTATATGCTCACTAAATCGCTCGCTTGCAAGGAGACAATCTATTCTATTAATGCATGCTGGCTGATCATCTGGTAGCTAGCTCAGCATCCTAAAGTTTGTAACAGAGATAACTTCTGTCAAAACATACCATTTTCCCCGGGTCTTTTCATTTTAGGTTATGAAGGTGATTGTAACTGGAAAGCTGCTTTATGACCTACGCTTCGCTCGTTTGGTAAGCTGGGTTCTTTCTTCCGGAAGTGTCTTAGACACATGCCGGGATGGATGAGGATATGAAATAGCTCAGGGAAAGGATACTATAAGTGACTTCCTGGGACTCGGGAGGGAAGAATGACCGCGACTGACGACTGAGAATGTTCTGAGTACCGAAAAAGCTCTACTGAGAACCTTTCTGCCCCATAATTGACCCTGGATAAACCGCCCTAAACTATTGAAGAAGCGAAAGCAGTTGCCGCTTCTGAGTGAATATTGTACATGAATTTTACTCAATTCATTCGTTGTATCGTAGTAAAGGAAAGAAGAAAAGGGGGGCGGAGGGCAAACAAACAACATAGCGGTCAATTCGCGCCTTAAAGAAGAAGATCAAGAAAGAGGATCAGACCAGATCCAAAATAGCGTATGAAATGATTACTACCCTTCGTAAGGTCAGGCAGTTTCCTCTATCTGGTACATCTAATTCCTCTTCCCTATCTGTCACTCCAGGTACTTCTTCTTTCTGCCTCTTTGTTCTTTGATTCTGCTTGCTGCAATCCAATCATATGACTTCATCTTCATATTGTTGAAAAGAAACCATATGTTCCCTAGCCACCACACCATCACCGCCAAATCTCTTCCGTTAATATATTCTCATACCGCTGACAGCTCTCAAATGCATCTTAGTTTGTTAGGAAACATTTCTACCTCTACATTACCAAAGACTTTTCATGTGCCCTTGAAATCAATCTAATAGAATAGAATGAATAGATAGAAACTAGGCTGAGGAACGATAGGATGTTGCTAGGATGCTAAAGATCGTATTCTGTTAGCTTATCCGCTGTTCCTGATCGAAAACGTGCTACTCCTACTGAGACAGCTGCGGATTCAATACAATAGGCTAAATGCCCCACCCCATTCTTAGTCTTAGCGTAAAGGAAAGGCTGTCCTCTAGTTTAACTGAACGCCGGCAAATAGAATGGAATTGGCTTAGAATGAGGATATTCATCTTTCATGTTTGATGTTTTCCAAAGACTATCCATTTGAATCCCCGAGAAGGAAGGTCTCAACACCGGGCTGTCCTCCCAATCAACAAAACTAGAACTACAGGTGCCTGTCCTACAACTTACTTGCTTTCGGACTTCCTGGCTGAAGAGCAAAGAGATATCTATTTTACAGTAAAGCTGTAGCTTCATCTCATCTTAGAATAGCTATTCTGCTCGCTAGCATATTCGGTCTTAATGAAAAAGAGGAAAGTGAAAAGGCAATCAGACTGGCTTACAGGCCAACTGCTTCAAAGCCTAGCTGACTAACTGCCATCCCTAACTCACTGGCTTTCAGAAGAGGGAAGGAATCCGGTCAAACAACTTGCAACAACTTCTTCGAAGAGAAAGCGGCTGCCCTTCTATAAAAGAAAAGGGATTGTCTTATCCTACTTTCTTTCCTACTTGACAGGCCAATTCATCAATTGATACTGAACGAGACTTTTGTCCATCTTTTTCCTAAGATATCAATTGTACTAAATCCATTCCTTTCGCTGCTGACCATCAGAGTATATACGTTTTTTCTGTTTGGATTACTAAAAAACCAAACAGAAAGCATGGATGGCATTGAAGAGCTAGATCATAGCCGGTATCAGGCAACTCAAAGGCCAACCCAAGATCAGATGAATAAGATCGCTTCCTCTACTTTTAGGGCTGGGTGAAGGCAATGAAGGAAAGCTAAAATCGAACTAGAACGAGAGGCGACGGAGGCTGCTTTCTCAATAGGTGACGACAGGGCCAGAACGGAGGAGAACGGGATAGATGAATAGAATAGTTCCGCAAAAGCACACTCAAAGACAGGCGAGCCTTCATTAGCTGACTTGGGAATGAAAGAACTGCGCACTGACCTATCATTCCTACTCTTATGAAGGCGACAGACCAACGTGTCTTTTGAAGCTCATCTTTTTGCGTCAAACGAAGATCATTTACGTTCTAAAAAAAACTTTGAATTATTATTCAATTAAGTCAGAAACGACTCATTCATCAACAACTTTTTCAGAAAAATAGAGCTCAAAGAGACGGGGGTCCTGTCTTTTATGCATTTTGAATGGTAGCTTTGGTCCGTACATCGCTGGCATAACAAAAAAAAATGCGTAATATTCAAACAGTTTGCGTGCCTCGTCTGCCTTAGACGAGTCGTATGCTTTGTTCATTTCGTAGGCATCGAGTGCGTATACCTAAGAGTACTCATTTATGCCCACTTTGAATGAATAGGAGGGAGGGGCCTATACAGATTCATCCTGTAAGGACGCCAGCACCTTTCAGCTTTCCAGTTTACCCAATCAACGCCCTCCCCCATCTATTCCCCATCATAGCACTTGGAATGACTTCCACAGACCTCCATAACGGCACTCTTGCCGAGAAAGCCCTTCCACATCAAAGGAACTATAGCTTTCACTGACCCCACAGGCCTCTTTTGCTATCACACGAGAAAAATGCCTTATCGCCAATGATGCTAACCATACCTCACTTGTCTTAGCTGAGTTAATGGTTCAATTTAATCCTACCTGCCCAGACATGTATAAAAAACCTATTACAATCACGCCACCGGATGACCTAAAGTAAAGATCGCGTGGTTACGCCTTAGGAACCGGAGAGGCATATGAATATCTTTCCTTTATACATTAAAAAATAGAAAGTTATTCTTTCTTTATAACCGAGAGAAAGGATACCTATGAATGAATGCTATTCCGCCGGTCATCTGTCAAACCTCTCGCATTTCGGAAATGCTTTCAGGAAGGGTGCCCCTACATTGGTTTCAACTCATTCCCAGCTGCATAGTGCCATCCTACCAGCGGCTCAGTCTCGCTGCCTTTCCTTTCTAGCTATCACTCTTTTCCCCCAGAAATAACATCACCTTGGCATTGAAAAAAAATGTCCCAGAGTCCATGTCGTGATAATAGAGCAAAGCCTTAATGCCGAACTTGGTAAACGAACAAAAACAACTAAGAGGTCCCTTCCCTCCTTTGCTTGCTTGGATCAGGATGTAAGGCCTAGCCTGAGATACTTCCGACGCGCAGTTCAGCTAATTCTCAAAAGGGAAACTTGCGCTTATTCATATATAAGGAGGAAGTCCTATTGACAGAAAGTACTAGGCTTTCATCCTCGCGGCCTAAGGGCCGGGTCCTACTCCTCAACCGGTACACAACCCATTACGTTAGTTAAGTTAGGACTTTCTCGTCATCTGGTACCTAACTAAACCGCTTCCATTCAATACTCAATTCAATACGTAGCATGCTTTCAAATCCTTCCAGCCTCCTGGTTCGTAAGCAATTAGCGGAAGGGAGATAGAAATCCATAGAAAGGCAAAGCTCCGTATCCAACTCGGAAGTGGGAATCTTGTTCCATTTAGGGAGGTTAAATCCCGTCCAGCAGAACCATTTGCGAGGTTTGATTCTTAAACCGGATCGAGCGGGTGCCTAAGCTTGAGTCATGATCATTAGGAAGTGTAATAACTTATTCACTTGCTGCGACTTAGCCTCCTTATGACTTATGAGTCGGGCACAGCTAATATCTTATTTGAGGAAGAGTCCGATCTATGATAAGAGATCTCATCATCGGATGATGTAATAGCCAGACTAAGTCTTTCCAACCAACTTCAATTGTGAGGCATCCTTCTCTTAATAGACTTTATGACCGTACTCTTAAAGCACTCGTTCTAGCAGATATGTCTTTGTCACAGCCAGTGGAATAGATAAGAATGAGATTGGACGATAGGCAGCACTCTCAGGCCACTTTCCCAAGACAATAGGCTACGGAGCGGACAGCCTCAAAAGAGGAAGCAGCCCAATCTATTCCATACGATCACTGATCGAATCGGGAATAGGGGCTTCCCCATCCAAGTAAGAAAAGGGCCATACGGGTACTAGTTTCATGGTGATTAGTTTGAACCTCCCACCTCTATGGCAGACTGCAAGCACAGAAGCTAAGGGCACGATTGCCCGACGGAGGAATGCCCGAGTTTCAGAGCAGAGGTTAAGAAGCTTTCATTCTACAAGAGGAAGCATCGGGGGTGGATGGAACTATACTTTACAAAAGCTATTTAGAGCGATCCCCGTAGATTAGAGAAAAGCAAGGAAAGCGCTGGACCTTGCTACAGACATAGCAGGGGAGACTCTGACTACTAGCTGTAGGGATCCCTAGGCCTCACATTCGATTAGGGAAGGCAGTCCCGAGACTGACTATGTTACTTCGATCTGATACCTCTCGATTCAGAGAGGAAATGCGCATTTGTATCATTTTGAGTCTCCCCATCTCGATCTCTACTAATTGGATATGGGGCTGGTTGTGAAGGGAAGCTTTGTGGGAGAAAGGAGGAAAGGGTCAGGCTAGTAAAGGCTTGACTCAAACATATGGGATAGATTACGAGGAAGCCTTTGCCCCGGTAGCCAAGATGAAGTCTGTTCGTCTCCTGCTCTCTATTGCTGCGAATCGAGATTGGCCTCTGTTCCAATTAGATGTGAAAAATGCCTTCCTGAACGGGGACCTACAGGAATAAGTTTACATGAGTCCTCCACCCGGTTGTGTCAGGGGGGGGAGAACAAGAGAGGTCAACTGGAGTGGAAGCCAAACGACGGGGCCGAGAATCCGTGATCGATCCGAAGAACCACTGCCAGATACGATTCTGCTCCCCCTTCGTACTACCAATGCGATTCTTGCCCGGCTTTCTTTCGGCTGGCTTAAGAAGGCTGCGGTGAGAATGAGGATCACTTCGGAACTCTAGGAAAATGGGCGTTTTAGGGCGGGATCTAAAAGTTCTCCAACGTGTTGCGGAGCCTTCGGCCGTGAGAGGGTCTTTTGGCTTCCTCAGGGCCGTGTGAAGCTTAGCTTTAGCAGCCACGTGATGATTCAAGATTCGTGGTAGGCGTAGGAGCTGGGCGAAGCGGTAGCGAAGCTCAGGTGGTGATGCAAGTGCGCGGTGAGCGTAGTAGCCCCCTCGGGCATGCTCTTTGTACAACCAAGCGAAGAGCTAGTGAGGGCCGGAATGGAATATCGTATGTAGTGTAGAATCGGATCTGAAGCTCTTTACTAGGATTGGAACAGGCGAGGAACGAGTGACCACAAGCTCCGCTTAAGCGCTCGACATGCAGTTAGCTTAAAACATGTTCATCATGTGGCCGAGCGAAGCGCACCCGCGTGAAGCAGCCTAGCATCACTTTAGATAGGAGCAGAATGGATGACTTACAACTAGTTCTTCGGATCGATATATCGTACGACGTAATGGAGATCTTGGTCTAGGTCCGGTGGTTCGCGGAATTCGGGACCTAACGATGTTCGATTCGTCACATGAACGGGAGCAGACGATTCCCTCGTCTCTCCCTTTTTCGGGGAATGGCTGCAATCACAAGCAAGTGATTGAATGAGTGGGGGGCTCCGAAAGCACATGCGGGATAAGCAGGTCTTTCAGGAGACGGTCTAGAAAGAAAAGAGAACTCTCAACAAGCTGGAACTAATCAAGATCAATAGGAAGGCTATAAATTCATTTTTTGACAAAGTTCATGCCACGACGATCTATATGGAAGGGCTTTTTTGTTGATGCATTCCTGTTGAAAAAGATACAAACACTCATGTTTCTGCTCCCGGATCCGCTTGGATTATCAATAAGGGGAGCCGTCTTAGGAAATGACTTCACTTAAAAGACAGATGCCACCGCTGCGAGGCGAGGGAGTAACTCGTCTGATCTTGCGGTGCACTCACTCCCGTTACGAGAATGAAATGACGCCCCAGCTCGACTCGAGACCAAGACTCCTTACAACTCGCACCAATAGCGGCACTGAGCGGCGGAGATTGATTGAAAAGGCAGCCCAGCCGCCCCTCCCCCCTAGCTAGCCGCCTACCTACTCGTGCTCGTAGCTCGATCGGAGGTTAAGAGTGTGGTCCGGCGGAAAAACAGAAGTCGTCCGTTTCAAGTGATACGTGAATTGCTCAGTAGTGCTTCGCTGCTTGATGTTGCCCCGCTGGCGGAAATAGCTTAATGGTAGAGCATAGCCTTGCCAAGGCTGAGGTTGAGGGTTCAAGTCCCTCCTTCCGCTCTTGGCTTCGTCGTTTAGTGGTAACGAGTAGAGTAGGCATCGCCTCTCGATCCAATCCGTCTTTCCCTGGCCTCCCCAACACACACACTCTTGATACGAAAGAAACCTCCCGCCATAGAGAAGAAAGAGATCTTAAGTCTGGGTCCCCTCGATCGCCCTCCCCTTGAACCTGAACTGGTCGAGAGAGATGAACCCGCACCACATTTTATAACCTTCGAACCGAAACCCCCAACTAGAGATGGAATTCCAGAACCTAAACAACTCAATTGAGAGCTCCGTGACCGGTTCAATTCAAGGGAAGGTCCACCAAAAATGGAAAGGCCATTCCCCTCCCTATCCGTTTCTTGATCCCTCATTCCACGAATTCGTTGTTACTTTTTCATTCAAGGACTGAAAGCTTTTCGTTTTATGAAGACTCCCCACTTCTTTGTCTTATTAGCGCAGGTGTTCGTCAACGATGAAAGCCGCTGAACTTAAGACTCGAGTTGAGATAGAGGGCTAGGCCAAGGATAGGAGGGCTTTCAGGGACTGGGGAAGACGGGTGGATTATAGAGCTAGGGGCGGATCAGAGGTTTGTCCATTGGTATTGGGCATGGACGAGCCTCGACTGGGCCAGCATTGATGAAAAAAAAAACTTCTCCCATCGCATCATTAACCGGTGTAGGATTCAAGATCAGATCCAGGATTCGAGTCAAATCGACCTTCCCTCTCATCTCAGGGTGAGGCAAGGTAGCTTGCTCAAATGTTCGTTGTTCAATATCTCGGCTGCTCAAGAAGTTGGACTAGCAGCTCCTCCGACCCGGAGTGGATTCTAGGGGAAGGGCGGAGCCTCACCTTGCAGTAGGAAGGTCTTCGTTGCTGGGACGGGTTCCAACTGGACTGAAGGGAGGAGGAATGAAAGACTCCGATCTTACTGGGGATTCATCACTGGCTAGGGCTTTCGAATCAAAGCATGGGCATCCGCAACTAAGAGGGAACAGTAGATCGTCGATTGAAGAGCCAGGTCAGTAAACTTCTATTGGGACTTCTATTGATTATTGATTCGACTAGTAGCAACAAACTTGTATGATGGGGCCCCATGGAGACGCAGGAGATGGATGCAGGAGCCGCCAGCCGGATCGACCAATAAATGATAAGAGGGATGGGCTCATTCGACTAATTAGTGATCCCTGGCCCTACCTAACAAAGAGATGTCCCTAAAAGAAGAGGGGATTGGTTGATCGGAAAGCTCGGGCAGGAGTAGGACATTCCATATAAATCTTTCAGATCCGCTAGCTGTCACTCCTTGCCCTATTCGGTCAAGCCCTCTTCCTATTTTTTTTCATCGACAGGTAGGGTTGGTTAATTCTAAGGTTCCTTATTCTGGTTGTAAAGCGGAAGAAGAGGGAGAAAGAATGGGCACAGCCCCACCAGCAGCCCGCGTTTTCGACCCGAAAGGAATTGAAAATGAAACAAGAATCTGTGTTCACTATCTATGGAGCGGAGTGACTATCCTTAATCTCCTCTTCCCTATCTCCCCCTAGCCTTTTTTCATTTTTCTCGCCGGCAGGTAGTTTACTTGCTTACTTGTTAGAGTAAGGAGAATCCATTTCTTTTTTTTATTATGATTTTTCTGTAGTTCAAGGGCACTCTTCCTAATCCGAGTTTAAGATGGAATAAGACCCAGACGTAGAGTCCCGTCGGATTTTGTCTATTTCTTTTTTATTCCCTTCAGTCCTTACCTTTAAATAAGGGATTCTTATCTTTCCCCACGAGGTCTTCAAGCCAGATGGAGTAGTGCATCTCTGTCTTGTCTTGAAAGCCCGCCCTACAGATAGGAGTTCCTATCTCTACTGCCTATCCAAC